TTTAATTGAATGAACGTTCTGATTCTCAAATTCTCAAAATACTTCAATTGGTACACGCAAGAAATAGGCTAATTCAGCAGCCTTTTGTTCAATTTCTCGTGGAGTCAAATTCTCATCAGTACGGGTCAAGGGAATGGACCCCTGGCCTCGGATGTCCATATAAAGAACACGACGAGCATAAATACCCTCTTTAACTTCTATTCTAACGGACTGAATATCTTTTATAAGGAATCGGAGGAATATGCGACGATTTTTTCCCGGAAATCCCCAACGAAAAATACAGACTACTCCTTCCTTTCTATCGAATCGATCATAACCACTACCTACATTCCAGGAAATTGTGCACCACAAATAAGAGCTGATAAAGAGACCCGCAATTCCGTAGAAAGACATCACGATTCCTTGTGGAAAAAAAATGATTTGCTGAGGCGGAAAAAAAGATAGCAAATTTCTACCAAGATAACTGGAAGTTCCAACTAATAAGAAGCCTAATGAACCTAAAAAAAGGATAAAGGCCCAGCAGAAATTACTTATTTTTCGAGACCCCGTTATAAGTTCTATCCATATATCGTCTGATCGCCAAGTCATACTTTACTCGATTGCATTTTATTGGAATTGAGATAATACCCCAGAGAAATTTGACTTTACTTTTTTGTTTCCGAAGTAACTCTCATCAACTAGCACTAGTTTGAGGTGAACTAGCACTAGTTTGATGTCAACCTTTAGGAGTAATTCATCAAATTGGTTAAATCTAAAATAATAACATACTCTTTATTTAATACGATTCCACTATACATATCGATATACATATAGATTCACCGACTACATTTCAGCCATCCAGAGATCCTGATCCATTTGAAAATTGCTAGAATTGATATATCCATATATCATGTTTCTGCGGGCATAAGAGTTTTTTCCTTTATGTTCGGCGGAAATCACATGTTATACTATATTCCAATAAATAGATATCCGTGTTATGATACAAGTCCACGTTTCAAAAAAAAAATGAATGAGATTGGGTCCCGGTGGATCTAAACAATCTTGTTTTTTTGAACATGAAGAAATAAAGAAGCCATTGCAATTGCCGGAAAGACTAGGCCTACTAACGGCACAAAAATAGACGGAAGGTTCAAATTTGTCATAGAAGGGGTACCTCGATTTACTATTTGTATCTGTTATTATTATTATATAAATAAAGATATCTTGTAATAATTATAATTAAATTAAGAATTTGAATTCTAATTAGATAATATTTATTATTAATAGACAAGAATTTGAAATTCTTAGTATAGATCTAAGCATCTATATATCTAAATCTAACTGAGTACGTATAATAAGAATAAGTGCAAAGAATGTAGAACTGTAGAACTAAATAAATGGACTTAGTCATCTCCTACATGAGAAAGATCTGTATGATAATAAACTTTATTATTTTTCTTCATTTCTTTGTCTTTTGTTCTTATCTTCTAATTTTCTAAAAATAGATAAAGAGTTTTTTACCGATTATCGAAAGATTCGTTCGAATCCGACCCAACCTGAATTTTTAGCTAAAATGGTTTTTCGGGAGATAGGGAAAGATACAAAACTCTATTATCTATATTGAAATTTCAAATTATATACCTAAGACAAGAAAAAATGCGTTTTATTTTCCGAATTTCACGAAGGGAAGAACTCACTCTTGGTGATGGTGATAACGGCTTCTCGATTCGTAATCAGGAATATAAATATAGGTCAAAAAAAGAGCTATACTCAACTTTAGTTTTAATTCTTTCTACAATTCGATCTTCGATCACCAAAGAAAAGGCCATTATTATCTTATTTACTTTGATTCCGATAAACTAACTACTTTTTGCTACAAACACAAAAAAAAATAATTGAACTTAGTGCTCTACTTGATTTTGCTTGACTTTTGATTCAAAGGAAAAAAGGCGTGGAGCTTAAATAACTCACTCAGAACGCTTTTTAAAAGATTACGTGGTACAATTAGGTCGAATAAACCCTTCTGGAATAAGTATTCAGCTGCTTGTGAACCTTCGGGTATTGTTTTATTCAATGTTTGTTCAATTACTCTTTTACCTGCAAATGCAATGTAGGCATTGGGTTCGGCAATAATGATATCCCCCAACATACCAAAACTAGCTGTCACTCCACCAGTTGTCGGAGATGTAAGGATTGATACATAAAATAATTTTTTATTAAATTGATAATCATATAAAGCAGACGAGATTTTAGCCATTTGCATCAAGCTCAAACTTCCTTCCTGCATGCGCGCCCCCCCAGAAGCACACACTATAATAAGAGGTAATTTTTTATTGGCAGCGTGTTCAATCAAACGGGTGATTTTCTCTCCGACTACGGATCCCATACTACCCCCCATAAACTGAAAATCCATAACCCCAAGTGCTACGGGAATGCCGTTTAGTTGGCCTATGCCTGTTTGAACAGCCTCGGTTAATCCTGTCTTTCTTTGATAAGAATCAATACGATCTTTATAAGGCTC